GAAACGGTCGACCCAGACATAGACGGTCGACCCAGGCGGATATATCCTATAAAATATATGTCGTAGCGAGCGTAGGTCAATGTAGCGAGCGTAGTTCAATGGTAAAACATCTCCTTGCCAAGGAGAAGGTACGGGTTCGATTCCCGTCGCTCGCCAGCTTAATTTAGTAAGGTACTATGATAATTAATTCAATCTAGTTGACTACATAACTACTTATATTAAATTATATAGTTATTAGTACCGTATCCCTTCCTATCTTATCGTTTGCACCCGACTCAAAAAAAGAGTGCTTCGGGGGCGAAAATCGAACTTGCCAAGAGGGTGCCCTAAAGCGGGGATTCACCGAGACAAACAAGAGAAAATTGCTTTTATTATAAAGGGGAATAGACTGTGCCTTTCTTTTATTTCTTTTTTCTTTTCTGCTTGCTGAATAAAAAAGGGTTGGATATAGCCCTCTACCATATCTATACAAATAGAATAGTCCATTTATTTATATGGACTGCTAAGTGCGGAGACGGGAATCGAACCCGTGACCTCAAGGTTATGAGCCTCGTGAGCTACCAAACTGCTCTACTCCGCTCTGTAGGGCCAAAAACTGGTAGACGAAAAAGGTTGAATACAAGTCTCTACCATGTCTAGACAAATAGAATACTCTTTTTATACAGAATGGAGCGGGTAGCGGGAATCGAACCCGCATCGTTAGCTTGGAAGGCTAGGGGTTATAGTCGACGTTGGTTGATTATTTTTAACGTCTCTAATTCAAAACCGAACATGAAATTTTGATTTCATTCGGCTCCTTTATGGCTATTCTCACCACTTAACATCTATGTTAGCTTTTCTGTCTGAATGGAACCAAAGCTCTCCGCTTTCTAGATGATCCCTATAGAGTAGGAGATAGAAATTCTCCTAAATATCCTATCTAATCTACTTACTTCGTTCCCTAATTTCATTCAAGAGATCCTGAGGAAAAGAGTTGGGTTTCCACCGAGCTGAAACACTATCCTGATGGTTCTAGTAAACCAAAACTATCGTTTTTTAGCTATTGGGCTTCCATTTCTTTTTTAACTAAAAGAAGATTTAGTTACGATTGGAAATCAACTTTTTTGTATCTTCATCCATAGATCTTTTACTCATATTTATTCAATTGGAATACTTAATCCAATGCAAAATTATGCTTCGCGCCTCTGTACTCATAATCAAATTTGTCTTTTGCATGCAAATTGAATTAGTCTTTGGATACTAATCGCGAGAATGTATATTCTTCCTCAATATGCTATTGAGAGGAAAAGGATTAAAGCCTTTATAAGAACTAAAGTTTTCATCGGAATATGAATATAAAAAAACTTAAGGATGCCTTAAGTATATCATTTCAAATTCCGTTATTAATAGAACGAATCACACTTTTACCACTAAACTATACCCGCTACATCTAGATTATGATACCAACGCTACCCTTTGTCAAGGGTAGCCATTCGGGGAGGAGGCTAATTCCACTTACGGAGAAAAGCGAGCAGTTGGTACTTCAATCGCAGGCTTTTACTTTAGGATTTAGATGGCCCCTCTCTAGTCTGTAAAAGAAATCTCTTCTTACCATGCCACTAGCGTATGAACCAAATGTATGCATTTCGATTAGGATCGTATTCTATAGTTTGATTATTTCTACAATATATATTAAAAGATATAGGCGACAGTACAGTCCCCATCAATTCCTTTCTTCCTTTTCCTTTTTGTTAGGCTGGGCAGGCTGTAGAATAATTTTGATACTCTGCAGTATAAATTTGACTGCCCACTTTTTCGAATAAAATTGTTGATAAAACTCCAATATGTTGAAAATGTACCTTTTCGATTTTAGTTTTCGATTTTAGATAATATTGAAGTACCCATTTCCAAAGGGTACCTGTTGAAAATTGCTTCAACAAATCCTTCCAAAACTGCAAGAAAAGTTTTGAACTCGAAGGTTTTTCCAAGGAATGCCTGTGAAAAATTGTTTCAATCTCTCACCAAAACAGATAAGAAGTATATCACTGAAAATTAATACCCAGCCATATGGGTATATGAAGAGGAGGAATTCCTTTATACCCCCCCAATTAGAATTATGGGAAATAAAACATAAATGGAGAAAGTTCTCATCATAAGATCAGCCAATAGAAGAAAAAAGTCCTAATTCTGCAGAACATTCTGAGCACGTGAAAAGTGAATAGGCTAAAGATAAAAAAAACAAAGTCTACCATTTTTTTAACAGCAGTTCTTATTGCCCCTTTGGGCTTTTTGAATCTCACCATGAATAAACTTCTCTATTTCAATATAGAAAATAAAATCTCTACAATATATCTATATGTACATATATTATGTACATTAATATATATAGATTTTGTACATTATGCAGTAGACCTATAATGGTAAATGAGAGTGGGTAATTTTTGAATAAAAAAAGCCCTTTTAACTCAGTGGTAGAGTAATGCCATGGTAAGGCATAAGTCATCGGTTCAAATCCGATAAAGGGCTTTTCCCCTAGTGGTAGAGTAATGCCACGGCAAGACCGAAGTCATCGGTTCGAATTCCATAGAGTACTTTTCTACTAAATTCATTCACTTTTTTTCTTTTTTTTTTTTTTAATGTCTCTAGTTTTTCTTGAATTTTATGACTTCGTTTAGTGTGAGATGCCCATATTTTTGGTCTGAACACTAAACGAAGCACAGAGTTTAAATTGGAAAAAATAAATGAAATTGGACTCTTTTTCCTGTTAGAGCAATCAATATCAATATCTGTACTGAACTAATCTCGAATCCTTTTTATTAATCTATTCTTATTCTATATCCTTTAAAAGGAAAAGGAATTTCCCTAAAAAGCAGGGGATGATCCGTGAATTAACCTAACCATCAACTAAAAAAAAAAAATCCTATGAAAGGATAACAGAAAAGTAGGAAAGACTCTTTGCTTTGATCTATTTATACTCTTCCATTCGAGTATATTGACAATTCCAAAAACTACTCATACTATCATTATAGTATAATGACGAGTGGTTCTATATAGCACTATCGTCTAGTGATGCCCCTATCGTCTAGTGGTTCAGGACATCTCTCTTTCAAGGAGGCAGCGGGGATTCGACTTCCCCTGGGGGTAGGGAGTATTATAAAAAGAGGTTAATCATAGATTATCAAAAACCCTAGAATAAATTCTTCCTGGGTCGATGCCCGAGCGGTTAATGGGGACGGACTGTAAATTCGTTGACGATATGTCTACGCTGGTTCAAATCCAGCTCGGCCCAAAAATCTAGGGCTTCGTGAATATGAACTAAATCCTTTTTTTCTTCCATAAAAAAAATATCTGATCCATAGAAATAAAGGATAAAGAGAAAAGAAGGTGCAAATTTATTTCTAAGCCATATCTCTCTGATTCTTTTCTTACAACGAAGAGAAAAGAGTTTTTCTTATTGAAAGGTGGATTATCATTTATTTTTAGCGATAAAAAATCGCGGCATACTAGTTATGCCACTCTCACTATACCCACATAGGATATGTGGGTATGTAGTATATGATTCATCTATTTCTTAGAGTACGACAGACGAATCTTCTTAGGGTTTGTTTTATTTAAGAATAGGTATGCCATACACCCCGCAGGGATTGTAGTTCAATTGGTTAGAGCACCGCCCTGTCAAGGCGGAAGCTGCGGGTTCGAGCCCCGTCAGTCCCGAACTAGGGTTCAATGAATGGAAAAATTCATCTTTCCTTTTTCATCAAGAATTTCCCTGAAAAGGGGGGGCAGAAGGCAAGATCAAATATCTATGGAGAACCCTTACTTTAGTTTTTTATTTCGCAGCTCTCAATAAAAAGAGAGCTGTATAGGAATTTTTTTGTTAACTACTTCCGGTTGATAAGAAAAGACGTACATATCATAATCTTAACTTCCTATTTGACTCTTATGGAATAGAGTTAGGGTATTTTACCAGAATCCATACACAAATTGTATTCGTTTATTGTTAGAGAATGAATTTAATAGAATTAGTTTCTTTTTAGGAGTTAAACCGCACCACTTCCATTTTGTAGTTCCAACTTTGTTTGTGTATGTTCAATGAATTCTTGGAAAGAATCTACCTCATTCTCAGTCCATTTGTCGACTCCTTTTTTATGAATCTGCTCTCATCTTTAGACCCCCAACCCAAAAGCAGATATTGATAGTAACCTAATAAAATTAAAACCAAGCAAACGCTCTTTTTCCAAAATAAAATTTAAATATTGGATCTTTTTTATTTAAGATCTTCTTTTCTCCATCTCATTTCTACTTCTACTGCTTATTTGGATGTCTATGTGACCCATAGAAAGTCGGTTATATAATACATACATACATAATTGTATGTATAACTATAAGAAAAAGAAAGGGAAATTGGATAAGAAAGATTCTTGGCTATACATATATATATAGAAAAGCAAAAGTCGAAAAGGATGAAAAATAGAGGGGTTCCGAATCCAACCAAAAAACCTATTTTGGTCTTAGTATGGATAAGGGATCTTCCTATGTTATATTATTTCACTATCAACCATGAATTGATTTGATAGATCCTATATTCATAATATTGAATTGATTCAGTATTATCAGAATGCAAGTCCTCCCCTTGAATTTACAGGGATACCCCCTTTTCCTCTCCATGGGATTACATCCCGAGTTATTGTGAAAAAAAAAAAATAAAGAGGTTATGGAAGTAAATATTCTCGCATTTATTGCTACTGCATTGTTCATTCTAGTTCCTACTGCCTTTTTACTTATTATTTATGTAAAAACAGCCAGCCAAAAATGATTAATTGGAATTCCAATTAATCATTGAAGAAATGAAAAAGGGATTAAAGAAAATCAAAATCCAAGTCTTAAATGAAAGGATCTGGTTGGAATCCTAAAGTGTGGTAGAAAGAACTACATATAGTTTTTTCTACCACACTTTAGATTCTTTCTATTATATTATCTTGAATCTACATAGAATAGATTAGTAGATTGAAATAGTAATCTAATTCAACTTCTTTTTTCACTGCATCCACTTAATTTCAAGCAAGTCAAAATCAAAAAATTGAAGACAATTCTTCATTGAAAGAATCCATAGAGAGAGAGAAAAATAAAGTTTGGCAAAATGATTAATACAAAACGATCAATTAAAGAAAAGAGTTGATACTACAATTTGACTACTCAAGCAATTAGTATTATCCCTAGAGTCCACTTCTCCCCCATACTACTAGCGAAAGAGAAAATGTAAAGACTACCATTAAAGCAGCCCAAGCGAGACTTACTATATCCATGTAAATTATGTCTCCTATTTCTATGAAGGAATTATTCTACTATTGATCAATAATCATAGTGGAATTAAGGGTACAGAGTCAAAATTCTGCCCTAAGACTCTGGCTGAATCAGTTAAAGGAATTTACTCCTAACAAATTCTTATATGATTTCTGGTAGAATTGGAGAGTATTAAGTATAAATATGATACATATAACTTTTCCTTAAAAAAGAAAGAGCGGGGGAATGTCCTGAATAGAAGACGCGGGAATAGAGAGATTTTTTCGTCCTTTTGTTACCTTTTTTATAAGCAAAGGACGTCAGAATATATCATAAAATTAAGAAAGAGAAATATTTATTGGATACCTACCTTACCCATGTTTATTTTTGACCTAAACCCTACTGCCGCACTTTCTCTCTTTCTATGAAAGAGTGAGGAGACCTTATCCACAACTCCGAAATTGATTTTTGATCAGCTTATTCAATCTGATTCTCGACAGAATCGGTAACCTTTACTTTAGTGTATGTAGGTAGCATAAGATGTACGAAGTATATGTAGTAAGATGTACGATAAAAAAATGTATGATAATTAGGAAGTCTTGCTATTTCTTCGCAAAGTCCCTTCTTCAATCTTAGATTGAAAAAAGAATGCCCCTTAGGGACCTTTGTATATTTCTGACACCTTAACCTCATAGTTTTAAATTCCCGAATCGAATCAATTCAAATTAATAAAAGAATAAGCAAACGCTACCTCATCTCTGTTGGTAGCTCGTCGTTTGGGCCACTGCCGCCAAAACAAAGCCTCGTTTGAGGATAGAACTATGGTATGGATTCAGTATCGCCAGACCTAGTTACTCTCTTGCCCCAACTTATGAGGGTACGAAATTTTTGAGTTTGATCAGTACTATAATCCTAAGTATTTTATTGATCAGGCGGCACCCAGATTTGAACTGGGGATAAAGGATTTGCAGTCCCCTGCCTTACCGCTTGGCCATGCCGCCAAAAAATCCAATCTAAAATCGAGAAAAGAACAAGTATTCATCCATATTTTCTTACTAAAACCCCTTTTCTTTTATGTTGAATCTAATTCTACTTACTTTTTCCAATCTTTTTCAAAAAATCTATTTATGCTTTTTTGGATCCAGTTTCGGTTAGTCTCCTCGATGGATTCTATCTTAAAACACACATTGCTAACACTAAAAAACTTCCCTTTTCTTTCTATTCTATTGAAATGGCAAAGGAGCAAAAATGGATTGCCAGTCACAGACTGCAAAATTCAGAACAAATTGGAACCATTAACTAGAATTTTTTTTGAATTGCAGTAGTAAACGACTCTTAAATCGGTATTCTCTCCTTCCATTCCTTTTAATGGCATAAAAAAATAGAATAACAGTTTCCCTAATCTGTATATAGGTAAACTCCAGGTCCGAACAGCATTATTATCTATGGATCCCGCTTATGTACATATCCCTATGGGGAATCATGCTTTAATTTTTCATTGCATTAAATATCTTGAATAAAAAGAGGAAATTTGCTCTGATATAGATTATGTCCCGGCCTTCTTGGCCCACACAAGTGAAATTAAGATAAAAGAAAGGATATGTGAATAGGTGGATAACTAGATTAGCAAGTACTTAAAAAAATAAGTACTTTATTTTCGGATTCTACAATGAAATCCTTTATTTTTCCGCAATTCTATTACTACGAAACAAAAAATAACCTTGAAATTCTTTTTCAAAATAAAACTAAGTGTACTATTCTAAATTCTAAATCGAACTAAAGTCAAACTTTCTAGTGTTTATAAATTATTATGGCTTTATTTCTTTCATAGAAAGGAGATAAAATGAGAAATCTTTGCTATCCAATCTGATTAGAATATCATAAAGTTTAAGTGGCAGAATTTTTTTTTTTTATCAATTCATTTTAATTCCATTTCTACTCCTGCCAAATTTGAACTTTCGTCAAAATTATCTTTACTCATATGTATGAAATACATATATGAAATACGTATGTGGAGTTCCCTAGAATTTCATGTGATTCAGTAAACAGAATATAGATTCCATGATTGCTAGATTGATCCGTAGGGATTGATGAAGAGTGAGCTGATAATGGAATTTTTTTCGATAAATAGGAAACTTAAGATTAAGATGCTCCGGAATGGAAATGAGGGAATGTCCACAATACCCGGATTTAGTCAGATCCAATTCGAGGGATTTTGTAGGTTCATTAATCAAGGCTTGGCAGAAGAACTTGAGAAGTTTCCAACAATTAAAGATCCAGATCACGAAATTTCATTTCAATTATTTGCGAAAGGATATCAATTGCTAGAACCCTCGATAAAAGAAAGGGATGCTGTGTATGAATCACTCACTTATTCTTCTGAATTATATGTATCTGCGAGATTAATTTTTGGTTTCGATGTGCAAAAGCAAACCATTTCTATTGGAAACATTCCTATAATGAATTCCTTAGGAACCTTTATAATAAATGGAATATACCGAATTGTGATCAATCAAATATTGCTAAGTCCTGGTATTTACTACCGCTCGGAATTAGACCATAAGGGAATTTCTATATACACTGGGACTATAATATCAGATTGGGGAGGAAGATCGGAATTAGCAATTGATAAAAAAGAAAGAATATGGGCTCGCGTGAGTAGAAAACAAAAGATATCTATTTTAGTTCTATCATCAGCTATGGGTTCGAATCTAAGAGAAATTTTAGATAATGTTTCCTACCCCGAAATTTTCTTGTCTTTCCCGAATGCTAAAGAGAAAAAGAGGATTGAGTCAAAAGAAAAAGCTATTTTGGAGTTTTATCAACAATTTGCTTGTGTAGGCGGGGACCTGGTATTTTCGGAGTCCTTATGTGAGGAATTACAAAAGAAATTTTTTCAACAAAAATGTGAATTGGGAAGAGTTGGTCGACGAAATATGAATCGGAGACTGAATCTTAATATACCTCAGAACAATACATTCTTGTTACCACGAGATGTATTGGCTGCTACGGATCATTTGATTGGAATGAAATTTGGAACGGGTATACTTGACGATGACGATATGAATCACTTGAAAAATAAACGTATTCGTTCTGTTGCGGATCTGTTACAAGATCAATTCGGACTGGCTCTTGGCCGTCTACAACATGCGGTTCAAAAAACTATTCGTAGAGTATTCATACGTCAATGGAAACCGACTCCACAAACTTTGGTAACTCCAACTTCAACTTCGATTTTATTAATAAGTACTTATGAGACCTTTTTTGGCACATACCCCTTATCTCAAGTTTTTGACCAAACGAATCCATTGACACAAACGGTTCATGGGCGAAAAGTGAGTTGTTTGGGTCCTGGAGGATTGACGGGGAGAACTGCAAGTTTTCGGAGCCGAGATATTCATCCGAGTCACTATGGGCGTATTTGTCCAATTGACACGTCCGAAGGCATCAATGTTGGACTTACTGGATCCTTAGCTATTCATGCGAGAATTGATCACTGGTGGGGATCTATAGAGAGTCCGTTTTATGAAATATCTGAAAAAGCAAAAGAAAAAAAAGAGAGACAGGTGGTTTATTTATCACCAAATAGAGATGAATATTATATGATAGCAGCAGGAAATTCTTTGTCCTTGAATCAGGGTATTCAGGAAGAACAGGTTGTTCCAGCTAGGTACCGTCAAGAATTCCTGACTATTGCATGGGAACAGATTCATGTTAGAAGTATTTTTCCTTTCCAATATTTTTCTATTGGAGGTTCTCTCATTCCTTTTATTGAGCATAATGATGCGAATCGGGCTTTAATGAGTTCTAATATGCAGCGCCAAGCAGTTCCACTTTCTCGGTCCGAGAAGTGCATTGTTGGAACTGGATTGGAACGCCAAACAGCTCTAGATTCGAGGGTTTCCATTATAGCCGAACGCGAGGGAAAGATCATTTCTAGTGATAGTCACAAGATCCTTTTATCAAGTAGTGGGAAGACTATAAGTATTCCTTTAGTTGCCCATCGGCGCTCTAACAAAAATACTTGTATGCACCAAAAACCTCGGGTTCAGCGGGGTAAATCCATTAAAAAAGGGCAAATTTTAGCGGAGGGAGCTGCTACAGTTGGCGGGGAACTTGCTTTAGGAAAAAACGTTTTAGTAGCTTATATGCCGTGGGAGGGTTACAATTTTGAAGACGCAGTACTAATTAGCGAACGTTTGGTATATGAGGATATTTATACTTCTTTTCACATCCGAAAATATGAAATTCAGACGGATACGACAAGCCAAGGCTCCGCTGAAAAAATCACTAAAGAAATACCACATCTAGAAGAACATTTACTCCGCAATTTGGACAGAAATGGAGTTGTAAGGTTGGGATCCTGGGTAGAAACTGGCGATATTTTAGTAGGTAAATTAACGCCTCAGATAGCCAGCGAATCCTCCTATATCGCGGAAGCTGGATTATTACGGGCCATTTTTGGTCTTGAGGTATCCACTTCAAAAGAAACTTCTCTCAAACTACCTATAGGTGGAAGAGGGCGCGTTATCGATGTGAAATGGATCCAGAGGGACCCCCTCGACATAATGGTTCGTGTATATATTTTACAGAAACGTGAAATCAAAGTTGGGGATAAAGTAGCAGGAAGACACGGGAATAAGGGGATCATTTCCAAAATTTTGCCTAGGCAAGATATGCCCTATTTGCAAGATGGAACACCTGTTGATATGGTCTTCAATCCCCTAGGAGTACCCTCACGAATGAATGTGGGACAAATATTTGAAAGCTCGCTAGGATTAGCGGGGGATCTGCTAAAGAAACATTATAGAATAGCACCCTTTGATGAGAGATATGAGCAAGAGGCTTCAAGAAAACTTGTGTTTTCGGAATTATATGAAGCCAGTAAACAAACAAAAAATCCATGGGTATTTGAACCCGAGTACCCGGGAAAAAGCAGAATATTTGATGGAAGAACAGGAGATCCCTTCGAACAACCTGTTCTAATAGGGAAGTCCTATATTTTAAAATTAATTCATCAAGTTGATGAGAAAATCCATGGACGTTCTACTGGGCCCTACTCACTTGTTACCCAACAACCCGTTAGAGGAAGAGCCAAACAAGGGGGACAACGAGTAGGAGAAATGGAAGTTTGGGCTTTAGAAGGATTTGGTGTTGCTCATATTTTACAAGAGATACTTACTTATAAATCTGATCATCTTATAGCTCGCCAAGAAATACTTAATGCTACGATCTGGGGAAAAAGAGTGCCTAATCACGAGGACCCTCCAGAATCTTTTCGAGTGCTCGTTCGAGAACTACGATCTTTGGCTCTAGAACTGAACCATTTCCTTGTATCTGAGAAGAACTTTCAGGTTAATAGGGAGGATGTTTGATCGGAATAAATATAAATTCTTTTCTTATTTCTATTTTATGATTGACCAATATAAACATAAACAACTTCAAATTGGACTCGTTTCCCCTCAACAAATAAAGGCTTGGGCTAACAAAATCCTACCTAATGGGGAAGTCGTTGGCGAAGTCACAAGGCCCTCCACTTTTCATTATAAAACTGATAAACCAGAAAAAGATGGATTGTTTTGCGAAAGAATCTTTGGACCCATAAAAAGCGGAATTTGTGCTTGTGGAAATTCTCGAGCAAGCGTAGCTGAAAATGAAGACGAAAGATTTTGTCAAAAATGCGGGGTAGAATTTATTGATTCTCGGATACGAAGATATCAAATGGGATACATCAAACTGGCATGTCCAGTGACTCATGTGTGGTATTTGAAAGGTCTTCCTAGTTATATCGCGAATCTTTTAGATAAACCCCTTAAGAAATTGGAGGGCCTAGTATACGGCGATTTCTCTTTTGCTAGGCCCAGCGCTAAAAAACCTACTTTCTTACGATTACGAGGTTTATTCGAAGATGAAATTTCATCCTGTAACCACAGCATTTCTCCCTTTTTTTCTACCCCAGGCTTTGCAACATTTCGAAATCGGGAAATTGCGACAGGAGCAGGTGCTATTAGAGAACAATTAGCGGATTTGGATTTGCGAATTATTATAGAGAATTCCTTGGTTGAATGGAAGGAATTAGAAGACGAGGGGTATAGTGGAGATGAGTGGGAAGATAGAAAAAGACGAATAAGAAAAGTTTTTTTAATTAGACGAATGCAATTGGCGAAACATTTTATTCAAACAAATGTAGAACCAGAATGGATGGTTTTGTGCTTATTACCGGTTCTTCCTCCCGAATTGAGACCCATTGTTTATAGGTCTGGGGATAAAGTAGTGACTTCGGATATTAATGAACTTTATAAGAGAGTTATCCGTCGGAACAACAACCTTGCCTATCTATTAAAAAGAAGTGAATTAGCGCCAGCAGATTTAGTAATGTGCCAGGAAAAATTGGTACAAGAAGCCGTGGATACACTTCTTGATAGTGGGTCCCGCGGGCAACCGACGAGGGATGGTCACAATAAAGTATACAAGTCACTTTCAGATGTAATTGAGGGTAAAGAGGGGAGGTTTCGCGAGACTCTGCTTGGGAAACGGGTCGATTACTCGGGGCGTTCTGTCATTGTTGTGGGTCCTTCGCTTTCATTACATCAATGTGGATTACCTCTAGAGATAGCAATAAAGCTTTTTCAGCTATTTGTAATTCGCGATTTAATCACGAAACGTGCTACTTCTAATGTCAGGATTGCTAAAAGGAAAATTTGGGAAAAGGAGCCCATTGTATGGGAAATACTTCAAGAAGTTATGCGGGGGCATCCTGTACTGTTGAACAGAGCACCTACCCTGCATAGATTAGGCATACAGGCCTTCCAACCCACTTTAGTAGAGGGGCGTACTATTTGTTTACATCCATTAGTGTGTAAGGGTTTCAATGCGGACTTTGATGGGGATCAAATGGCTGTTCATCTACCTTTATCCTTGGAAGCTCAAGCAGAAGCCCGTTTACTTATGTTTTCTCATATGAATCTCCTGTCTCCCGCTATTGGAGATCCTATTTGCGTGCCAACCCAAGACATGCTTATCGGACTTTATGTATTAACGATTGGAAATCGTCGAGGTATTTGTGCAAATAGATATAATAGTTGCGGAAACTACCCAAATAAAAAAGTAAACTACAATAATAATAATTATACGAAAGATAAAGAACCTCATTTTTCTAGTTCATATGATGCACTGGGAGCTTATAGACAGAAACGAATCGGTTTAAACAGTCCCCTGTGGCTCCGATGGAAACTAGATCAACGCCTCATTGGATCAAGAGAAGTTCCGATTGAAGTTCAATATGAATCTTTTGGGACTTATCATGAGATTTATGCCCACTATCTAATAGTCGGAAATAGAAAAAAAGAAACCCGTTCTATATACATTCGAACCACTCTTGGTCATATTTCTTTTTATAGAGAAATAGAGGAAGCCATACAAGGATTTAGTCGGGCCTATTCATACACTATCTAAACAAGGAAGTTAGATTCGGCGATGCCCCTTTCGGGGGCATTCCGATTTCGCTAGTACCATCTTATCTTTTTGGCGCACAAATTCCGATTGAGATTGAGGAAAGGGGGTAAATTAATTAAGTTTTCGAATCACTGACTCAGACCTATTGTCGAATCCTACTCAGCAATTGTCGAATCCTACTCAGCCAAAAAAGGGGGTACTTATGTATGGCGGAACGGGCCAACCTGGTCTTTCATAATAAAGAGATAGACGGAACCGCTATGAAACGACTTATTAGCAGATTAATAGATCATTTCGGAATGGGATATACATCCCATATACTGGATCAAATAAAGGCTCTGGGTTTCCATCAAGCCACTACTACATCGATTTCTTTAGGAATCGAGGATCTTTTAACAATACCCTCTAAAGGATGGTTAGTCCAAGACGCGGAACAACAGAGTTTTCTTTTGGAGAAACACTATTATTATGGGGCTGTACATGCAGTAGAAAAATTACGTCAATCCGTTGAAATATGGTATGCTACAAGTGAATATTTGAAACAAGAAATGAATTCGAATTTTCGGATAACGGATCCTTCTAATCCAGTCTATCTAATGTCTTTTTCAGGAGCCAGAGGAAATGCATCTCAGGTACACCAATTAGTAGGGATGAGAGGGTTAATGGCGGATCCTCAAGGACAAATGATTGATTTACCTATTCAAAGCAATTTACGCGAGGGACTTTCTTTGACAGAATATATAATTTCCTGCTACGGAGCCCGCAAAGGGGTTGTAGATACTGCTGTACGAACAGCGGATGCTGGATATCTTACACGCAGACTTGTTGAAGTAGTTCAACATATTATTGTGCGTAGAAGAGATTGTGGTACTATCCGAGGTATTTTTGTGAGTCCTCAAAATGGGATGACAGAAAAACTTTTTGTCCAAACACTAATTGGTCGTGTATTAGCAGACGATATATATATCGGTTCACGATGCATCGCTGCTCGAAATCAAGATATTGGAATTGGATTAGTCAATCGATTCATAACTACCTTTCGAGCACAACCGTTTCGGGCACAACCAATATATATTAGAACCCCTTTTACTTGCCGGAGCACATCTTGGATCTGTCAATTATGTTATGGGCGGAGTCCCACTCATGGCGATCTGGTTGAATTGGGAGAAGCTGTAGGTATTATTGCGGGTCAATCAATTGGGGAGCCAGGGACTCAACTAACATTAAGAACTTTTCATACTGGTGGAGTATTCACAGGGGGTACTGCCGACCTTGTACGATCCCCCTCGAATGGAAAAATCCAATTCAACGGGGATTTGGTTCACCCCACACGTACCCGTCACGGGCAGCCTGCTTTTCTATGCTATATAGACTTGCCTGTAACTATTCAGAGTCAGGATATTCTACATAGTGTAAATATTCCGTTAAAAAGCTTGATTCTAGTGCAAAATGATCAATATGTAGAATCCGAACAAGTAATTGCGGAGATTCGTGCCGGAACGCCCACTTTGCATTTTAAAGAAAAGGTACAAAAGCATATTTATTCCGAATCTGACGGGGAAATGCACTGGAGTACTGATGTTTACCATGCGCCCGAATATCAATATGGTAATCTTCGTCGATTACCAAAAACAAGCCATTTATGGATATTGTCAGTAAGTATGTGCAGATCCAGTATAGCATCCTTTTCGCTACACAAGGATCAAGATCAAATGAATAATTATTCTTTTTCTCTTGACGGAAGATATATCTTTGACCTCTCAATGGCTAATGATCAAGTAAGCCATAGACTGTTGGATACTTTTGGTAAAAAAGATAAGGAAATTCTTGATTATTTAACGCCAGATCGAATCGTGTCCAACAACGATTGGAATTTTGTCTATCCTTCTATTCTTCAAGATAATTCGGAGTTGTTGGCGAAAAAGCGAAGAAATAGGTTCGTCATTCCATTACAATATCATCAAGAACAAGAAAAAGAGCTAATATCCTGTTTGGGGATTTCGATTGACATACCCTTTATGGGTGTTTTACGTAGAAATACTATTTTTGCTTATTTTGACGATCCACGATACAGAAAAGATAAAAGGGGTTCAGGAATTGTTAAATTTAGATATAGGACCCTAGAGGAAGAATATAGGACCCTAGAGGAAGAATATCGGACCCGAGAGGAAGACTCGGAGGACGAATATGAGAGCCCAGAGAACGAATATAGGATCCGAGAGGACGAATATGAAACCCTAGAAGACGAATATAGGGCTCTAGAGGACGAATATGAAACCCTAGAAGATGAATATGGGATCCTAGAGGACGAATATGGGACTCTAGAGAAAGACTCAGAAGAAGAATATGGGAACCCAGAGAACGAATATAAAACTCGAGAGTACGAATATGGAACTCTAGAGGAAGAAGAATATGGGAGCCGTGAAGATGGCTCAGAGAACGAATATGGGGCTTTAGAAGAAGACTCAGAGGAAGACTCAGAGGACGAATATGGGAGCCCAGAGGAAGATTCTATCTTAAAAAAAGAGGGTTTTATTGAGCATCGAGGAACAAAAGAATTTAGTCTAAAATACCAAAAAGAAGTAGATCGGTTTTTTTTCATTCTTCAAGAACTGCATATCTTACCGAGATCCTCATCCCTAAAGGTACTTGACAATAGTATTATTGGAGTGGATACACAACTCACAAAAAATACAAGAAGTCGACTAGGTGGGTTGGTCCGAGTGAAGAGAAAAAAAAGCCATACGGAACTCAAAATATTTTCCGGAGATATTCATTTTCCTGAAGAGGCGGATAAGATATTAGGCGCCAGTTTGATACCACCAGAAAGAGAAAAAAAAGATTCTAAGGACTCAAAAAAAAGAAAAAATTGGGTTTATGTTCAACGGAAAAAAATTCTCAAAAGCAAGGAAAAGTATTTTGTTTCAGTTCGACCTGCAGTCGCATATGAAATGGACGAAGGGAGAAATCTAGCAAGACTTTTCCCGCAAGATCTCCTGCAAGAAGAAGATAATCTCCAACTTCGACTTATCAATTTTATTTCTCATGAAAATAGCAAGTTAACTCAAAGAATTTATCACACGAATAGTCAATTCGTTCGAACTTGCTTGGTAGTGAATTGGGAACAAGAAGAAAAAGAGGGGGCTCGTGCTTCCCTTGTTGAGTTAAGAACAAATGATCTGATTCGTGATTTCCTAAGAATTGAGTTAGTCAAGTCCACTATTTCATATACAAGAAGAAGGTATGATAGGACAAGCGCAGGACCGATTCCCAATAATAAGTTAGATCGCAACAATACCAATTCCTTTTATTCCAAGGCGAAGATTCAATCACTTAGCCAACATCAAGAAGCTATTGGCACCTTGTTGAATCGAAATAAAGAATACCCTTCTTTGATGATTTTGTCGGCATCCAACTGTTCTCGAATTGGTTTATTCAAGAATTCGAAATATCCCAATGCGGTAAAAGAATCGAATCCTAGAATTAGTATTCGAGATATTTTTGGGCTCTTAGGCGCTATTGTACCTAGTATATCGAATTTTTCTTCATGTTACTATTTATTAACGCATAATCAGATCTTGTTAAAAAAATACTTGTTCTTTGACAATTTGAAACAAACCTTCCAAGTACTTCAAGGGCTTAAATACTCTTTAATAGATGAAAATAAAAGGATTTCCAATTTCGACAGTAACATCATGTTGGATCCATTCCATTTGAATTGGCACTTTCTACATCATGACTCATGGGAGGACACATTGGCAATAATTCACCTTGGACAATTTATTTGCGAAAATGTATGTCTATTTAAATCGCACATAAAAAAATCTGGTCAAATTTTCATTGTTAATATGGATTCCTTTGTTATAAGAGCAGCTAAGCCTTATTTGGCCACTATAGGAGCAACTGTTCATGGTCATTATGGAAAAATCCTTTACAAAGGAGATAGGTTAGTTACCTTTATATATGAAAAATCGAGATCTAGTGATATAACGCAAGGTCTTCCAAAAGTGGAACAAATATTCGAAGCGCGTTCAATTGATTCACTATCGCCGAATCTCGAAAGGAGAATTGAGGATTGGAATGAGCGTATACCAAGAATTCTTGGAGTTCCCTGGGGATTCTTGATTGGAGCTGAGCTAACCATCGCCCAAAGTCGTATCTCTTTGGTTAATAAGATCCAAAAAGTTTATCGATCCCAAGGGGTACAGATCCATAATAGACATATAGAGATTATTATACGCCAAGTAACATCAAAAGTACGGGTTTCCGAAGATGGAATGTCTAATGTTTTTTTACCTGGGGAATTAATAGGACTATTGCGAGCGGAACGAGCAGGGCGGGCTTTGGATGAATCGATCTATTATCGGGCAATCTTATTGGGAATAACAAGGGCTTCCCTGAATACCCAAAGTTTCATATCTGAAGCAAGTTTTCAAGAAACGGCTCGAGTTTTAGCAAAAGCTGCCCTACGAGGTCGTATTGATTGGTTGAAAGGCCTGAAAGAAAACGTAGTTCTGGGGGGAATTATACCTGTTGGTACCGGATTCCAAAAATTTGTGCATCATTTCCCACAAGACAAGAACCTTTATTTCGAAATTCAAAAAAAAAATCTATTCACGTCGCAAATGAGAGATATTTTGTTTCTCCATACAGAATTAGTTTCTTCTGATTCTGAGGTAACAAACAATTTCTATGAGACATCAGAACCCCCATTTACTCCCATTTATACGATTTAAGGATATATAAAGAAGATTTTTTTCCTTTAATTGAAACTAGACTTTTGACCTTAGAATGCTAACAGGTCTGATTTTAGATTTTGTATTTTCTATTTTACTAAATAAAAGAAGTCAGTTAATTTATTAAGGCTGTGTTTATATCATGTATCAATGCCCAATTCTGAGTAGAAGGTTCCATCGGAACAATTATTATTTATTTCAAGATATTTCGGCTCTTTCTTAATCTTCAAAAAGAAATCAATTCCGTAATGGTAAGACGAAAAAAAGAAAAAAAAAGGGAAGTGTGGAAAAAATGACAAGAAGATATTGGAACATCAATTTGAAAGAGATGATAGAAGCAGGAGTTCATTTTGGTCATGGTATTAAGAAATGGAATCCTAAAATGGCCCCTTACATCTCGGCAAAGCGTAAAGGTACTCATATCACAAATCTCGCTAGAACGGCTCGTTTTTTATCAGAAGCTTGTGATTTAGTTTTTGATGCAGCAAGTCAGGGAAAAAGCTTCTTAATTGTTGGTACCAAAAAAAGAGCAGCGGATTTAGTAGCATCAGCTGCAATAAGGTCTCGTTGTCATTATGTTAATAAAAAGTGGTTCAGTGGTATGTTAACGAATTGGTCGATTACCAAAACTAGACTTTCTCAATTTAGAGACTTAAGAGCGGAAGAAAAGATGGGAAAATTCCACCATCTCCCAAAAAGAGATGTGGCAATCTTAAAGAGAAAATTATCTACCTTGCAAAGATATCTCGGCGGGATTAAATATATGACGAGGTTGCCTGACATTGTGATCGTTCTTGATCAGCAAAAAGAGTATATAGCTCTTCGGGAATGCGCCATTTTGGGGATTCCTACTATTTCTTTAGTCGATACAAATTGTGACCCAGATCTCGCGAATATATCGATTCCTGCCAACGATGACACTATGACTTCAATTCGATTGATTCTTAACAAATTAGTATTTGCAATTTGTGAGGGTCGTTCTCTCTATATAAGAAATCGTTGATTAAGATTAAGAAGAATAGTTAATTCTTAAGCAACTACGTAGATTTACGGGATCTGTTACTTTTTTTGTTTTGCATAGATAAAAGAAGGGGAATATTGATATATATTAGAGGGTATTGATATATATTATCATTTGATATGATTTCTTGGTATCCTAAATATAAGATTAATACTAATACTTCAAGTTGCTGAGTTGAGAGAGAGATGGTTGAATCAAAAGAATTCCTTTTTTGAAGTTCAATTTTTATCAGAGGACAATATGAATATTACACCATGTTCCATTAAAACACTTAAGGGGTTGTATGATATATCAGGCGTAGAAGTAGGCCAACACTTCTATTGGCAAATAGGAGGTTTCCAAATTCATGCCCAAGTACTCATCACTTCTTGGGTCGTAATTACTATCTTGCTAGGTTCAGTTATCATAGCTGTTCGGAATCCACAAACCATCCCAACCGACGGTCAGAATTTCTTCGAATATGTCCTTGAGTTTATTCGAGATTTGAGCAAAACTCAGATTGGAGAAGAATATGGTCCCTGGGTTCCCTTTATTGGAACTATGTTCCTTTTTATTTTTGTTTCGAATTGGTCGGGTGCTCTTTTACCTTGGAAAATTATAGAGTTACCCCATGGGGAATTAGCAGCGCCCACGAATGATATAAATACGACTGTAGCTTTAGCTTTACTCACATCAGCGGCATATTTTTATGCGGGTCTTAGCAAAAAAGGATTGAGTTATTTCGAGAAATATATTAAACCAACCCCAATCCTTTTACCAATTAACATCCTAGAAGATTTCACAAAACCATTATCGCTTAGTTTTCGACTTTTCGGAAATATATTGGCGGATGAATTAGTCGTTGTTGTTCTTGTTTCTTTAGTCCCCTTAGTAGTCCCTATACCGGTCATGTTTCTTGGATTATTTACAAGCGGTATTCAAGCTCTTATTTTTGCAACGTTAGCCGCAGCCTATATAGGTGAATCCATGGAAGGTCATCATTGAATTGACTAATTTTCGAAATAGTCTTTTTTTTTTTAGCTTTTCCCAATTCATGCATGGTTCCAGATAATCCTCCTGGTTAGAAAACTAACTAGTTCGAAATGCGTATGAATATATAACCTAGAGTTATAGGAGAGAGAATAGACTCTATTACGGAATTGTTAAATTATATATGCATTCAGGGGGGCGGAATCCGGTTAGATCTATATCCTTAATGTCTATAAGACAGTCATCTTTTGCGCGGCTTTCTAAGGAATGATTTTGGAATTGGATTCACTAGAAAATAAGAAAATACGCAAACAAAATAGAAGAAACAAATGTATATAGGATTTTATTTATTTCTAAGTTAGATTCATTATCTAATCCGATATATAGAATTCCGGAATTGGATTCCATATCCAGTTCTATGCAGCATATTGTTATCAATTGTATATCTTGATTTGATTCCTATTGGATTTGGATTAGTTCGATTTCAGTAGAGGTTCTTCCTGTATTTCGTCTTTTATTATGGATTAGATGAAGGGGAAAAATGGGAACTCAAGGATATCGAAGAGTAAAAAAAAAAAATGGAATGAAAGGGTGGTTGGTTGGAAAGAAAGAAAAATAGAATAATGAAAAGCATATGGATTTACACAAACCTCCAATGATTAGAAACTAAAAACGAGATCTCAAAGTAGTTCGGACGATTTAGATTATCATTTCAATTTGTACTTTTTAGTTACTTCTACTCAATAGAGTTTAGAAGTTAAAAGTACAAATTTCTTGGTTGATTGTATCCTTAACCATTTTTTTTTTGACACGAGGAACTCACCATGAATCCACTAATTGCTGCTGCTTCCGTTATTGCTGCTGGATTGGCCGTAGGGCTTGCTTCTATTGGGCCTGGAGTTGGTCAAGGTACTGCTGCAGGACAAGCTGTAGAGGGTATTGCAAGACAGCCAGAAGCAGAAGGGAAAATACGAGGTACTTTATTGCTTAGTCTAGCTTTTATGGAAGCTTTAACAATTTATGGACTGGTTGTGGCACTAGCGCTTTTATTTGCGAATCCTTTTGTTTAATCCTAAAAAAGAAAATAAGTCCTTTAGATTAGTTTTTTTAGTAAATTGGTATTTGTTTCTGTAATTCCAAGTATATCAATACTTTTATTTATTATATTATTCCAGGAATTTTTTATTTATCGGGACAGACAATACCCCGGGAAGGGTTGATTTGAGCATGATCAATTTAGGTAGAAGATATGCTCGCCCTCTTCCTTCCCGTCCTTAGTTTAGGATAGTGGAAAGTCTTTTTCCTTTTATTTTCGGAATTTTGGGAACATTTTAACAAAGGAGATCTTTCACAGGTCAAACGAGACCTAAGACTTAATCTAAAAAAATTATTAGATTGAATCTATTTGCATTAAAAAAATTGCATTAAAAAAACCGATAAAAAAAGGGCGAGCGAAGTAAGTGATCGAAAAACTTTCTTCTTTGTTCGTCCTATCTATAAGAGGAGAGCATATGAAAAATGTAACCCATTCTTTTGTTTTTTTAGCTCACTGGCCATTCGCTGGGAGTTTCGGGCTTAATACCGATATTTTAGCAACAAATCTAATAAATCTAACTGTAGTGGTTGGCGTATTGATTTTTTTTGGAAAGGGAGTGTGTGCGAGTTGTCTATTTCAAGAATAGATTGGATCTATCCGGCTGCACTTTAGAATATTTTTTAGTATTTTTGTTTTGGGATAAAAAGGTGCACGATCTCCACGAATTACTTCTGAATAACTTCAGAAATCATATGGAAGAACCATAGCATTTCGCGACTCATTGGTAAATTTACTTTGATTCTCTATAGACCAATAATGTGAGACCATTAACACGGTTAAAGCTAAACTGCTTGAAGTCCAGGCAAAAAGGGGTACTCTTTCTACAACTATATTAGTATCGAAATGCTTTATTAGTATCCAAATGCTTTAAACGGGAAATAGCTAGTGTAGAATTTATCTGATATAGAACACTCATATCGATAAAATGGTTTGAACTATTTACTAGAAGGGCACCTTGCCCTTTTTCCAATGCCGAATCGACGACCTGTGTATAAAAAAACGAGAAATTTTTGGATTTAAGGAAAGAAAAATAATTCTAGCAATTTTCATTTTCCATTTATTTACTTTGTTTTTCTTAATGAAATTGAAATTGTTAACTAACAGAGCAAACACAAATAAAGAAACAACTTTGCTGACCATGATAGATTTTTATCTAGTCGGAAGAGTCCTCTTAATATTTACCTAGTCTTATATACGTTTCGGTATATTGAAATACAAAGAGAAAAGAGGATAGAGGATAGGCTCATTACATAAAAAAAAGATATGGAAATAACCATAATACATAGCAAAAAAGAAAAAAGGAGCGTGAGAGCCAAATGAATCGAAAGATTCATGTTTGGTTCGGGAAGAGATCATAAAAGTTGTAAACTTAATAGCAAGATAATCTACTTTCATTAAAAGATTTATTAGATAATCGAAAACAGAGGATCTTAAGTACTATTCGAAATTCGGAAGAATTGCGTAGAGGGACCCTTGAACAACTCGAAAAAGCTCGGCTTCGATTACAGAAAGTCGAACTAGAGGCAGATGAGTATCGGATGAATGGATACTCTGAGATAGAACGAGAAAAAGCAAATTTGATTAATGCTACTTCTATTAGTTTGGAACAATTAGAAAAGTCTAAAAATGAAACCCTTTATTTTGAAAAACAAAGAGCGATGAATCAGGTCCGACAACGGGTTTTCCAACAAGCCGTACAAGGAGCTCTAGGAACTCTGAATAGTTGTTTGAATACCGAGTTACATTTCCGTACGATTCGTGCTAATATTGGCATTCTAGGGGCCATAGAATGGAAGAGATAATTAAATTTACTTGAACTTCTACTTTCGTTTAGAATTTAGGCATTATTTTTCCCCTTGCTTCCAAAAAAAAAGATTCAAGAAACACTAATGGCAACCCTTCGAGTCGACGAAATTCATAAAATTCTCCGTGAACGTATTGAACAATATAATAGGAAAGTA